CGTAATGGATCTTGAAGTACTATTTCTGCATCTCCCTGACCAAACCCGCCTACATTAGGATTACTTGTTAATGGTTGATCCAATCTGACCGATTCACCCTCGGAAACAAGAAGTTCTGGTCCTGGGGGGATAATATTAACCACTTGTCGCCCGTCCGCATTTGTTATGTTTATTTCATACCCCCCTTTTTCTTTTCGGATTATTTTGCTTACTATGCCTGCTGTTGTAGCATTATAAACTGTATTGTTACTCCTGCTCCCGTCGGGATAAATCTGACCCCTTCCCCTGTTCCCACCTATGTAGATAGGATATTTTAAGAAGTAAACATCTTTTTTATTAGTCGGGTCAGGGGCAAGAATAGGAAAGACTATTTCGGTATATTTCTGACCAGGGACGGGTCCTATCACAAGAATATTTTTTTTATTAGGGCGATAGCTCTGAAAAGACAAATTGCCTATCTTTTCTTTCATCTCAGGAGAAATACGATCGGCAGGGGCTAATTCAAAACCCTCCGGTAAAATAAGAACAGCCCCCACATTCAAACCCCCCTTTTTACCATTAGCAAGAACCTGTTTCAGTTGTATATCATAAGGAATTCGAACAACTGCTTCAAATACAGTATCCGGAAGTACCGCCTGCGGAACCTCAATATCCACGGGCTTATTAGCTAAATGGCAATTGGCGCATACAATACGCCCCGTCGCTTCTCGTGGATTTTCATAACCTTGCTGTGCAAAAACGGGATATGCTTCTGAAATGTCCGGACGGGTTATGATATAGATTAGAAGCGATACGGAAATAGAACGAGTAATCTGTTCCTTTATCCAAGAAAAGGTGTTTCTATTTTCCATGGTCCAATAGTTGATCCAAAAGTTTCTACAATTACAATAAGGGGGGGTAAGTCGCTAGTATAGTTCCTTATCCACGATTCTGTTAGTTACTTAACTAATTTTACTGGGGAATAATATAAATATCGGATGAATCCCGAAGATGGTTAAAAATAGAAAACGTAAGTACGATTTTCAATACTTTGTTTATCTACAACTACAAAATAACCAAAATAACAGGGGCTCTAATTTTATTAGATTAATATCAGTGGATTTTTTATTTTTTTATCAGCCATTCATTGAATGATAAATAATTACAAGTGACGGAGATACTCGATTTAAATAACGAAAAATCAAATATTTAAAAGTTGTATCAAGAATGACTGGAAGGGTGGAAACAAGACCAGATAGAATTTGATCATTATGAACAAATCCAAAATCTTTGTAGACAGAGCCAATCAGTAATTCCCAACCGTGGGGTGAATGAAATCCGATACAGAAGTCAGTTAATAATAGAATCGAAAAAGCTTTGACTGTATCGCTTAAGTTATATAGGAATTTCTGGGACCACGAGTTAAGAATACCAAGTTCTTCATTACCAATGATAGAATATCCGCTTAGAATAACAAAACATATTATATTTGTTGAGAAGTTCAAAATCGTCTGAATACGATCCTCATTGTGTATCTTAATTAGTTGGATCATTTCTTGTTGGATTCCTATACGAAGCTTGTGTAGACGTATTTCTGAATATTCATCGATCAATTCGTCGAAGACGAACAGTTCCTCCAATTCTATGAATTTTTCTAGAATACTCTTTTCTTGAATCTCATTCAAACAAATTTCGGATTGACCAGTATGCCACAAATTAGTAACCCAATATTCCAGACTTTTTTTAAATGAGAGAGAAAGCCACCAGGGCAAAAATACTATAGATGCAAGATATACCAGAGGTGTGAATACTTTCCTTTTTGCCATTTTTTCCTCTGTGAATTGTTAATCAACCAACTCCACTCGTCCACTTTATGCGATTAAATGTTTCTTTTACCTATGAGTTCTATATTCTATACAAGGTATGGAACCTATGAATCTCTTTTATTTAGTTATTTAGTTTAGGATTTTTTGGTTAGTCTTTGAATCTAGAAAGAATAGAGAAATTGACTTAAGAATCCACTTCGAATAAAGAAATACTAAAAAAATATCGGGAAAGAATATCTGAATCAGAAAAGGAGGGGATTCTTGTGTTTTTATCTCCTGATAAAGCGGGAATCTACCAGTTATCAAAATACTTCAATTGGTACACGCAAGAAATAGGCCAATTCAGTAGCTTTTTGTTCAATTTCTCTTGGAGTCAAATTATCATCAATGCGCGTTAAGGGAATGGCCCCCCACCCTCGGATGTCTATATAAAGAACACGACGAACATAAATACTCTCTTTAACTTCTATTCTAATGGACTGAATATCTTTTATAAAGAATCGACGTAATATGCGACGATTTTTTCCAGGGAATCCCCAACGAAAAATACACATTACGCCTTCCTTTCTATCGAATCGATCATAACCACTACCTACATTCCAAAAAATTGTGCACCACAAATAGGAACTAATAAAGAGACCCGCGAGTCCGTAGAAAGACATCACGATCCCTTGCGAAAAAAAAATGATTGGATGAGAAGGAAAAAAGGATATAAAATTTCGTCCAAGGTAACTGGATGTTCCAACCAATAAGAATCCCAATGAACCTAAAAAAAGGATAAAGGCCCAGCAGAAATTACTTATTTTTCTAGACCCCGCGATAAGTTCTATCCATATATGTTCTGATCGCCAACTCATACTCGATCCGATTGTATTTTATTGGAATTGAGAGACTACCTCAAATTAATTTGACTTTACTTTTTTATTTATGAAATAACTGTCATCAACTAGCACTAGTTTGGTATGAACCTTAGGAATAAGTCATCAAATTGGTTAGATCTAAAAAACAAAAACTATCATACCTCAGAAAATCCCACTATACACCTAAATACACAAATCTCCCATTGCCAATTTGAGCCATCCAGTGATTCAGATCACGGATAGAATTCATTGACTATATATCTTGTGTCAGCGGCCCTAGGGGCCCTGTGCTTTTTTATTTTTTTGTTTGCTCGGTGAAAATCACATATTATACCCTATTTCAATAAAGGAATATCTGTTTTATGATACAAATCTAAGTTTTGAAACAATTGGAGGGTATAGATATAGGGTCACCCCGAATCTAAAGAATCTTGTTTTTTTGAACATGAAAAGATAAAGAAGCCATTGCAATTGCCGGAAATACTAGGCCTACTAAAGGCACAAAAATAGAGGGAAAACTGAAAGTTGTCATAGAATGGGTACCTCAATTTATTATTTGTACCTGTTATGTTATTATTTATAAATTCAATATATCTTATAATAATTAGAATTAATAAAATTAGAAAAGAATGAAAATAATAAATTGAAATGAAGCTCATTATTATGACTGTAATAACTCATTTAATACTCAATTTCAATTATTAAGACAACATAACTCTAAATCGAAGTATCTACATCTCTATATCTAAATATTTAAGTGAGTGTCTAGAATAAGAACAAGAAGTGTAGAACTAAGTATTTGTCTTTTCGTCTTGTCTTCGAATTTAGATTTACTAAAAAAAGAAAGAATTTCTTACAGATTATCGAACAATTCATTAGAATATGAACCAACAGGTATTTTTAGATAAAACAGGATTTTCGGGAAATGGAAATAAAAAACTTTTTGTTTTTTAGAGTTGAATTATATACATAAGAGGCGAAGAAGAATTACGCCTTGTTTGTCTAATTTTATGAAAGGGGGAATTCCATCTTTTTATAGAGATTTTAATCATAAATAGAGATAAGGAGAAGTTATACACAACTTTTGCTTATTTATACAATATACAATTCGATCTTATATGACGAAAGACAATTCTCCTTTTTTTTGATTCTGATAAACAACTACCTATTTGCTACAAATAATTGAGCTTAGTGCTCTATTTTATTTTGTCTCTATTCCATTTTGATTCAAAGGAAAGAAAGCGTGGAACTTAAATAACTCACTCAAAACGCTTTTTAAAAGATTACGTGATACGATTAGGTCAAATAAGCCCTTCTCGAATAAATATTCAGCCGATTGCGAACCCTCGGGTACTGTTTTATTCAATGTTTGTTCAATTACTCTTTTACCCGCAAATGCAATGTAGGCGTCGGGTTCAGCAATAATGATATCACCCAACATACCAAAACTAGCTGTCACTCCACCAGTAGTAGGAGATGTAAGGATTGATACATAAAACAACTTTTTATTTGATTGATAATCATATAAAGCAGACGATATTTTAGCCATTTGCATCAAGCTCAAACTTCCCTCTTGCATGCGCGCCCCCCCGGAAGCACACACTATAACAAGAGGCAAAAATTGATTGGTAGCATACTCAATCAAACGGGTAATTTTTTCCCCAACTACGGATCCCATACTACCCCCCATAAATTGAAAATCCATAACCCCAACCGCTACGGGAATGTCATTTATGTAGCCTATGCCTGTTTGAATAGCCTCAGTTAATCCCGTATTTCTTTGATAAGAATCAATACGATCCTTATAAGGTTCCTCCTCCGAATGAAATTCAATGGGATCCAGAGAGACCATGTCTTCATCCATAGGATCCCAGGTACCGGGATCGATCGAAAGCTCAATTCTATCTGAACTACTCATTTTCAAATGATATCCACATTGTTCACAAATATTCATTTTTGATTTCAAAAATTTCTTATAATTTAATCCACAACAACTTTCGCATTGAACCCACAAATGTCTATATTTTTGAGTTACGTCGAGATCATTAGAACTTTCTCCTATAGTTAAATCACTATCCTTCGTGCAGATTTGTATACCCAAATCCTCTTTTTCACTATTATTTCTACTTTCACCACAAATGGCCCTATAAATGTAACTCTCACTTACATTATCAATCTCACTTACTGTCGAAGTATGGATACAGATTTGAGACTGAAGATAACTGCCGATGCAATTATAAATATGATTATTCCAATTATATTGAGTATCAGATTGAGTATCAGACATGTAACTAGAATTCTGATAACTATAAAAAGAACTAGAAAGTTCATTCAG